TCTAAAAAAAAACGGATTAGTTATGTATATATATCAATTGTTATTTTCTTATGTCATTAAGGAAATACTATTTTAGATACAAATCCAGGAATATTTAGTGAATTCACAGTCGATAGTTAACGGTTCCATTTTTTTTTTCGGAAAGATATTAAGGAAAAAGGAATTCAAGATAAAAGTAATAAAAGTCTAAAAAGGGGGGAATATTTTCATCTATTTTGTATCAGTTTGGCGGCATGGCCGAGTGGTAAGGCGGGGGACTGCAAATCCTTTTTCCCCAGTTCAAATCCGGGTGTCGCCTGATCAACACAAGACTAAAAAATCCCTAGTCTCTTCTACTGATATAACTCAACGAATTATTCTCCAGGGGGGGGCGGCTTTTGATACTTCTTTGATTCTAAACATCTGTAAAGGGCTGTAAATCCTTGCGCCAAGGATTCACCAAAAGAAAAGAAAGATTAGAGTGATCGGTAAGTCTTGATAGCCCTTCCACTACTACTGTAGTGTCTACTAACTAGGCCTTGAATTAGATTGGCACTTTTTTTATATAAAAAAAGAAATTCTTTTCTATTCAGTAACCTTAGTCCTAGTCAAGACTAGACTAGTTTACGATTGTTTAAAAGACAGAAACAGAGTCGGGAGAGGGTAAGGATTAGATCAAATGGGGAATGGAGGTCTGTGATTGTGATGGATAGCGATCCGTCTTGATTCCCTATTTTTATGCCTTTTATTTAGTTTTATTTAGGAAGGGCGAAAAAATAAACACTGGATATTTTATTATCTTACATGTTCTATTAGTAACATCCCCTCGATACTTGGAAGGGCATCACTACCTGTTGTTATTTTGCTTGGGCTTAATGTTTCCCGATTCTACTAGAAATCATATTAAGAATAAATGGGTTTAGTGAATTAGTTCATCAATAGTGTTGGTGCAGAACACCCCCCCTTTTTTTTGACTCTGCACCATTGATTCCACTATTATTAGTGAGCAATAATGGAATAATTCCTGCATATTCATAGAGATAGGGGACACAAGTCACATGGATATAGTAAGTCTCGCTTGGGCTGCTTTAATGGTAGTCTTTACATTTTCCCTTTCACTCGTAGTATGGGGAAGAAGTGGACTCTAAGGGTACTACGAAATTGAGTTCGCTTTTTTAACTATCTAATACTAAAAAAAAATAGTATGGTAGAAAGAAATATATGACTCTTTTCTTTCTACCATACTATCGGATCTCATAGAATATTGCGGATTCTAGTCCGCTCATTTCATTTAAGACGAAAAAGAAAAAAGGGAATCCTTGCTAAGAACTCCGAAGTCAAGTTTCATTCAAATTAATTATTTTGACTGACTGTTTTTACATATATGATAAGTAAAAAAGCAGTAGGGACTAGAATGAACAGTGCAGTAGCAATAAATGCAAGAATATTTACTTCCATAATCTCATCTTTCGTTTTTTTTACTTCACAATAACTCGGGATTTAATCCCATAGAGATGATAAACCTTTCGCCGGGATGAATTACATCTCGATGATAATGATATTGACTCGGCCCAATATCGTGACTAACAATATCTGAGCTAGCAAATCGATTCACCGTCCAGAATTGAATAGTATAACATAGGAAGATCTTTTATCCATACCGAATCTTTCTAATCAAATAAAAAATGCTTTTTTTTTTCATTCTTTTTCTAAAAAAACTATCGCCTTCCGGGTACAAGCATCTGATGAAACTGCGTTTCCGCTTCCATTGGTTACAAATACAAACAAAGAATCGAGGGGAAATGGAAAGAAGGACAGAGTTAAGTTCTAAATTCTGCTCCGTTTTTTTAAATGATCTAAAAATTATGCTCCTTATCCCTCTTTCATCGCCCCTTTCATAGAAAAGTAAAAGTTTTTATTGGGTCTGTCGGGACTGACGGGGTTCGAACCCGCAGCTTCCGCCTTGACAGGGCGGTGCTCTGACCAATTGAACTACAATCCCCAAAAAATAAAAATAAGGTGTTATGGATTAATTTAATCCTTTTGTTATTGCCAAAACGATTGAGAATCCATCGTTCAATGAACAAAAAGAGTCTTTTCGGTTCTTTGCTCTTTTCTTTAGACTTACAGATCGTGATATGAATCTAGATTATTAAAAAGATCAGAATTTATGAGAACAAAAAAGAGGGGTATATCTGAAAGTTTTTTTCTTATTCTTTCTATAGCTAGCTATAGGATTATATAATTTGATCTTGGCTCAGCGAATCCTTGGGCCGAGCTGGATTTGAACCAGCGTAGGCATAGTGCCAACGAATTTACAGTCCGTCCCCATTAACCGCTCGGGCATCGACCCCGGACAAATCAATTCTCAATCTATTGATAATCCATGATCAACTTCCTTTCGTATTACCCTACCCCCAGGGGAAGTCGAATCCCCGCTGCCTCCTTGAAAGAGAGATGTCCTGAACCACTAGACGATGGGGGCATGCTTGCCCGAACGCCATCATACTATGCTCATAGT